TAGATCACAATGGATACGACTATTCCAACAGTTAGACCTTTCTTTGATAAGGATTCTCTATTCCTAATGGCTGTGGTACGTAAAATGCTGTGAAAGAAAAGAGTAGAGTAGACAAGGAATGAAAATCTCCCTCTCGGTCTATGATACCTAAATGGAAGAAAAATCCGGATCAAACCCTTCTTTATCTTAACCTTAGGTTAATTTACTTCGACGAAAGGGAGCAAAACGGGTCGAACCCTTATTCTTATTAGTGTTGATTTTCTTTTTGTTAGGTTTAAGTCTGACGAGAATAATATTCTACAACTAGCAATTCATTTATTTTCAAACCGACCCATTTACTATCTATGATTTGATTGACTAATCCTTTATATTGGAATGGTTGAAGAGTCAAATGGTTTGGCAATTCCTCATGGGGGGATGAATCGAGAGAATTTTGAATTAGAGCTTTAGATTTTTGTTCATCCCTCGCCGCAATAGTATCTCGGGGTTTGCAGCGATAACTTGGTATATCTACTATACGACCATTGACTAAAATATGTCTATGATTAACTAATTGGCGAGCTCCCGGAATAGTCGGAGCCATGCCCAACCGAAAAAGAATGTTATCCAGGCGCATTTCAAGTAATTGTAGTAAAACCTGACCTGTTGACCCTTTTGCCTTTCCGGCGATACGAACGTATTTAAGTAATTGTCGTTCTGTAAGACCATAATGAAAACGCAATTTTTGTTTTTCTTCTAGGCGAATTCGATATTGGGATTTTTTCCCGGAACGCGATTGGTTTCTAAGATCACTTACAGCTCTGGGCCTTTTATTAGTTAACCCTGGTAAAGCTCCCAGGCGGCGTATTTTTTTGAAACGAGGACCTCGGTAACGCGACATAAAGACTCCTTCTTCTTATTTATATTTAATTATTAATTCTTATTGATGAAATTTGATTCTACAGAATAAACCTAAACTAAAAATGAACTAAATTATAAATAAAGCGAAATTTACTGAAGTATTATTCTATTAAAGAATAATGCGATGAGTTGGATAAATATCCAGATCTTTATATTCTATATATAGAAAAAGAAAAGGATTCTTTTCGTGAGATAGTAGGAAATTCCTATCATATAATAAATCAATGGCTTTTGCCAAACGAGGAAGACATTTTTTTCAATATTCTTTTATTTCAAAGATCCATTATCAATCATGTACAACATCGAATAAAATAAATAGAGAAAAGCCGACTATCGGAATCGAACCGATGACCATCGCATTACAAATGCGATGCTCTAACCTCTGAGCTAAGCAGGCTCACATAACATAAATTCGACATGCATAGTAATTCAATAAACTATTAGAATCTTTGCTATTCACTATTATACTATTTTAATACTATTTTAATTCTGAGCTATTCATATTCGCTATTAATAATAAATATGAATATATTAAAGAATAGAATATATAATTTCAAATAACTGTTAAATATTATAAAAGATAACGATTAATCTAGCGATATAGAATTTCCAGTTTTTTATCACAATTAAATATTCTTTTTTTTTAATATTCTTTTTTTTTTTGAATTCAAATTTCAAATAATATAAAAATAAAGAATCGACCGTTCGAGTATTCGAAATTTAATGGGGAATTGAGTGGAAGAGAGACAGATGTATAGCGTATGTATCCACCTATATTGAATTGCCGATACAGAAATGATAAAATCGTTTTTGATTGGATACGAGCCCCCTATTGATATAGAAGATGAAAGAAGATAGACAAGAAATCAAAGACAAAGAGGAGAAAACACTTTTCGAGACAGGAATCGGCCTCTATCTAATGAATTCAACGGTTCCGGTATAAATGAAAGAAAAAAGGGAATGAGATCACAATGAAATTTTCATCTCAAAAAGGGGGATATGGCGAAATCGGTAGACGCTACGGACTTAATTGGATTGAGCCTTGGTATGGAAACTTACTAAGTGATAACTTTCAAATTCAGAGAAACCCTGGAATTAATAAAAATGGGCAATCCTGAGCCAAATCACGTTTTCCGAAAACAAACAAAGGTTCAGAAAGCGAAAATAAAAAAGGATAGGTGCAGAGACTCGATGGAAGCTGTTCTAACGAATGGAGTTGATTGTCTTACGTTAGTAGAGGAATCCTTCTATCGAAACTTCAGAAAAGATGAAGGATAAACCTGTATATATACATAATACAGAAGAATTGTTCTCAATCGATTCCATATTGAAGAAAGAATCAAATATTCATTGATCAAACCATTCACTCCATAATCTGATAGATCTTTTGAAGAACTGATTAATCGGACGAGAATAAAGATAGAGTCCCGTTCTACATGTCAATACCGGCAACAATGAAATTTATAGTAAGAGGAAAATCCGTCGATTTCAAAAATCGTGAGGGTTCAAGTCCCTCTATCCCCAAAAGGACCACTTGGCTCCTTAATTCTTTATCATATCCTTTTTTGGTTAGCGGCTCAAAACTCCTTCTCTTTCTCAT